ATTTTTCCTCGAATCTGTTATTGAGAGGTAAAGGATTAAATCCTTTTAAGAAATAAAGTTTTTGGTCGGAATATGAATCCAAACCGAAAGACCCCTTAACTATTAAGGGGGTTAATAGAACGAATCACACTTTTACCACTAAACTATACCCGCTACAATGCGATTATTGTATACAAAAGGACCTTTTGTCGAACAAGGGAATTGGACGTAATCAAGATAGGATCATAAAAGAATCATGAAAATTGGAGTGTTGGCATTTTTCAGGGAGAACTTAATGAGATTACGAAAAGAGGGTTCATTTAAATAACTAAATAACAAGTTTTATCCTTTCTTTTGCTGGCGGAATTTTGATAGATACGGCTCAACAAAACCGCCGAAATCCTAACATAAAAATGCATTGTGTAAGAATCCATAGTTTCATTTTTTTCTTTTTTTAGTAAAATAAAAAAGGAACAAAGAATAATACGAAATAACACTTTGATTTTATATAATAAGAATAAGAATGGAAATAGTCCTTCTTTTTTTTATTGTTGCTTTAATAGCAAGCATTTTTGTTTTGAAATAAATCAAATAAATCATTTTATCTATGATTCGTTGAAACAAAAAAAAGGCCCGGCTAGGTACTGACCAGGCCAGGCCATGGGAATAAAAACGCCTTTCGGACAAAATCAAAGCAAGGAGGTCTTCTTTATTTTTCGTTATATTTCTATATATTTTTTTTATATTCTATTGGATTTTTAGAGCCCTTACTTTATCTAAATGTAATTACTGATAAAATATATATATATCTATATAATAAAGATAAAGAGAGAGAAAAAAAGCGAGAGAACGAAAGACTTTTTTCAATTTTTTTTTTACTTTATGTGTAATGTAACATAGTAATTCTCTTTTTTTGAATTGGGAGAGATGGCTGAGTGGACTAAAGCGTCGGATTGCTAATCCGTTGTACGAGTTATTCGTACCGAGGGTTCGAATCCCTCTCTTTCCGTTGATGGCTTTATATTTACCTTATCTTTCCAATTTAGCAAACCCTGTGTGGAATAGATCAAAAAAATCCTAAGAAATTTTTGAAAAATCAAGTAAAGAAAACGAAAAAGCACGCTTTTTTATTCTTCACGTCCAGGATTACGTCCTGGATCATTAGATAGGAATCCGAAGATGAAGAGAGAAACAAAGAATATTACTACTGTGTACACAAAGAGTTTGAGAGTAAGCATTACACAATCTCCAAGATCATTTTTTTGAAAAAAAAAAAGAGAATAGATCCTCCATTACCAAAATTTTCTTTCATACCCACAATTAGATATTGTGGGGAACCCTATTTGGGCCTTTCACTGGAAAAAAAGGTCAGAATGGGGAAATGGGGTGATCCAAATTTATTGCAGCTCTCCAAGAATTTCAATGTTTGAATCGAGAGTTCATACTCTAAGAATTATCAAGAATTATCTGATCTTATCAATTGTTAGAATTTTTCTCGAATAAATCATTAATTTTCTAGGATAGTATTAACGATCTCATCGAAAACTTACAGCAGCTTGCCAAACAAAGGCTAAGAGAAAAAAAAACAAAGGTATGACTGGCATAACATTCACGATTGGATTCAAAAAAGCATAAGCCTCGGGTAATTTGGCGAAGAAAAAACTACTCGAATAAAGGGCAGAATTAAGACAGATACAGATCAAACTAAAGATATTAAGCATAACAGACATTTTGTTCTTTGAGATAATTGCATTTTGATTTAGTTATTGATATAAGGAAAAATAAAGAAAGTAAAGTAGACCAAAAAAGCCTTCTTTTTCTTTGAACTTACCCAATCAAAAATTCTCCAATTCTCAAAGGAGAATAGAAGAAATCATACTTTCATACAATATCTTAATTGAATTATATGTAATGATCAATAAATTCAGTTTAATTCTATATTGGCACGTGTCAAAATCCTATCAACAATCTAATTTATTCTATAGATATTTGGGTTAGAATTGACGAAAAACCAATAACAAGATTAGTCTTTATTAGTGTCGAATAGAAATCTAAATGGGGCGTGGCCAAGTGGTAAGGCAACGGGTTTTGGTCCCGCTATTCGGAGGTTCGAATCCTTCCGTCCCAGAACATATCCAGTCTATCAGAATCAAGATTGTGTTTTGGATAGAATGTAATTCTTTTTTCTGATTTTTAATGATTCCGAAAAGAATGATATCCTTTTTTTCACAAACTGAACTGAATCCAGTTGAAAGAATACTCAAATGTAACTGAATCTATTTGTGATCCAGGTAAGATGGGAACATAGATCCCAAGAGTTTGAATTCAAAAAAGCTGGGCGGGTTTTTCATCATATGTGCATTCACTTCATCTTCATATTGAGGGAAGTTAGTTACTTAGAAAAAACCTTACGTCCATATTTATTTGAATTTTCAATGATACATTTTGAATAAAAAGAGGAAAGAAAAGCACCTATATTCCCTATCCTTTAAATTTAAATGAGGTATCCTGATTATTAATT